GACATAGTGATTGTCCAACGAAATACTCCACATAATAAAATATTGCCTTGGGCAAGTCACATATTGCGCGTTACCGCCTGTTTTATTATTTGTTGTATTATTTTAGAAATTTGATTTATGCTATGCTTGCTTTATTGAACTTGTTTGATATCATGGTTCAAAACAGTAAAAATAGGTGTACTTTACAAATCCTTTTAGAAATCCAAAGAGGTTCCCATGGAACTGAACCCCTGGATCATCTGTCAACTACTCAATCAATTATTTCTTTGGACTGCTAAAAAAAGATTATGTGATTTTCTTTTATTAATATACGCCTATACTTTTTTTCCTTCATCGATTTGATTCTTTCGATGGATATCGGGATTCTCATATTGAAAAGAATCCGAAATTCTAGGAATTAGAGCCGTAAGAGTAAGAGTTGCCCTTCTATTTTTTTCTATTGATGATTGCAATCAACACAAATTAAATAGATAAAGATAAAGCAAAGAAATAGAATTTGTACGCTATGTACTTCCATTCCATATATGTATGGAATTGATATCTATATGTAATTGATGTCTATGAAGATACATATTGTTTGTCGATTGATCCATATGTAATTGATGTCTATGAAGATACATATTGTCGATTGATCTATATTAAACCTCTATCTTTATACAGTACGACTTTATATACTACAATAACAATAATATAATAAGTAATAAGTATAGTATGGTAGAAAGAAATATATGAATCTTTCTACCATACTATCAAATCTCATAGAATACTGATAATTCTAGTCCGCTTGTTTCATTTAAGACACGATTTTTGAATACTTTTCTTTTTTTTTTTTCAATCATTGATAAGAACGAAACAGTCAAGTTTAAGTCAAATTAATCATTTTGACTGACTGTTTTTACGTATATTATAAGTAAAAAAGCAGTAGGAACTAGAATGAACAGTGCAGTAGCAATAAATGCTAGAATATTTACTTCCATAATCTCATCGTTTCGTTTTTATTGAATTTGAAATAACTCGGGATTTCATCCCATAGAGCTGATAAATCTTTCGCCTGTAAATGCAATATTCAATGGTATGAATTACATCTCGATGATATCGAATCGGATCAATATCATGAATAACAATACAATATCTGAGCTATCAAATTAATGGATTCCTCGTCGAGAATGAAATAGTATAACATAGGAAGATCCTTTATCCATACCGAATTGAAATTTGGATTCCGAATCCGATCAATAATCCCTTTGCGTTATTTAGCATTCTGTTCCATTCTTTAGTTTATAGAAACCCCCAATAAAATAAACAATACAATAAATGTAAAATGTAAACAAAGAAGAGGTTAAGTTCTAACCTCCCTTTAATGATCTAATCTTCTTGGAAAACAAAAAAGTATAATAAGGAGAGTCTGGGTATAAAAAAATCTAGTATTCCATCAAATTCATTAAAAAGTTTGTTCTTTCTTCGGCAGGACCCTTAAACTTAAAAAAGATTATTTATTCCCTCTCTACGAGAGAGAGCCCTCGCTAAGAGAGATGGGATCCTTCTCTTCTTTGAGCTTTCTTTTTTTTATTAATATACTATTTCCTTGGATTAATTATGGGATGCATATATCCAAAATTCCTTGTGAAAGTTCAATGAGATAAATTTTTTCAAATTCACATTACTAATTGAAATTGGTAATTGAGGTTACACAAAATCGGAGCTAGAAAGGGATATACCTTAAATCTTAGGTATATACTTTGAATCTGAAAAGTATTATATCAAAGTGACTGTGTTAAATTTCATTTTGTATGTCCTACTTGAAACATATAGTACTCTATTACACGGATCGGGAATAATAGAAAAAGCCAGACTCAGTACGGTATCTCTTGGAATCCTGAATATGCTTCTACCAATAATTGTACTAATTTACATATGTTTTTCTCCTCTCAATCGGTACTCGTTGAATAAATGGGAATTCCCATATTTCTTTGATGAGAAATGGGAAAGGAAAAATAAATAAATAAAATAAGAGAGCATTCCCCTTGGGAATGAGATTCTAATATTTGTTCTCCTTTTCACAGAAAATGCAGAGATGAATTGATGTATTTTTTTATTGGATTTGGATCCGTCGGGACTGACGGGGCTCGAACCCGCAGCTTCCGCCTTGACAGGGCGGTGCTCTGACCAATTGAACTACAATCCCAAGCAAATAAAAGAAAGTGTACATTCTTATGATTTCATTCAAACCCTTTCTATTTTATTTAGATTAGAATAGTCGTATTGTAACAGAAATCCGAGTGATATATTTGATATCCACATGGATATGCACTTTAGTGGGAGCGTCTCGAGAATTGTTAATAATCCTTTCGTTTTTTAGAAATTGATTGATAATCAAATCAATCTTTCAATGAAAAAAAAAAGAGTTTTTTTCTTTATTCTTTATTTGGTCCTTTTCCTTAGACTTTCTACTTCCAGATCCTTATATGAATCTAGATGGATCATTAGCAAGCAAGACCGGAATTTGTGGAAAAAAATAAATAGAGCAAACGAACAGCGGTAAAAATATATCAGAAACTTTTACCTTTCTTTAGTCTTCCGTATTCCGATCAGGCATTTCTGGGGAACAAAAAATGGGTTATATCATTTCATGGTGGATCGGCGAATTATTGGGCCGAGCTGGATTTGAACCAGCGTAGACATATTGCCAACGAATTTACAGTCCGTCCCCATTAACCGCTCGGGCATCGACCCAGGAAGAATCAATTCCAGGCTTATTGATAATCCATGATCAACTTCCGTTAGTAGTACCCTACCCCCAGGGGAAGTCGAATCCCCGCTGCCTCCTTGAAAGAGAGATGTCCTGAACCACTAGACGATGGGGGCATACTTACCCGACCGCCATCATACTATGTTCATAGTATGACCAGTTTTTTGAAATTGTCAATATAATGGTATGACTAAATCTGAGGGATCTTTCCCTCTTTCATGATTCCATAGAATCTTTTGATTCGTATTTCGATTCATGAATCATTCATTCGAATCACCATTCTATCAAATTTTTTGAATATTATTGTAATTTGAAAATATTATTTAATTATTCTATTTCTAATTAATTAGAAATAGAATAATTAAATAATATAAAGAGTAAAATAAATATAAGAATAAATAAGTAGAATAGAAATAATACGAGGTATAGGATCTTTCGGGGAGTGATTGGTCTGCCAGACCAGACAGAAAGGGGAATGAAACTCCATTTCTTCCACTTTCATTCATTTTGTTAAGATTAGATAGACATATTTCTATCTTACACTAAGCCCGGAAATTCAAAAATGAAAAAAAAAAAACGATAAATCTGGAAATATGGGAAGAGGGATCAACAAGTTATTGAAAATTGGTTTTCTCTAAGAATTTGGTTCGGGGGCACAAGTAAAAAAGAGATTTTTATCAACGATTCGAGGAAATATCTTATATCTATGTTGAATCGGTAAGTCTATGTATCAATCAAACGAATTTCGTTATGATTTATGATGGGGATCAATTAACAATTAGGGTTGGTCTTGACACAATTCCTTGCATTGATATTTTTGAAATCCAATCTTACTAAACCATTTATTTTTAGTTTACCCTATACTCACTAGATAAATTGAATTTATCGTTCCGGAATGATCCACTATGTTCATAAGATATATATGGGCAATAAACTATATCTATGTACATCTACAGATTAGAATGTACATCTATCTATATTAGAATCAGTATATGCACTAGACTCATAGTGGCTAATGACTTATTCAGTAATTGAATCAAAAAAATGGGCCCTTTTAACTCAGTGGTAGAGTAACGCCATGGTAAGGCGTAAGTCATCGGTTCAAATCCGATAAGGGGCTTTGGTTTTTTTCATAAAATCCCAGCCAAAGTATTCTTATTTGAAGGGGGAATAGAGATATTGTTGATATTTATACTAATAATCAAAAAGTAACAAACCTTAGCATTCAATTATGAAATTGAATGCTAATAAGCTATCATTATAATGAATAATAATATAGTCATTATATTTATAAAGTGTTATATAGTGGAACATTTGTTTATTTATTATATTTCTATTATAATTTAGATATATATTATTATTAATAATTGTCCTAGTATTCTTTTTTATTTCTTATATTATTCTTAGATATTAGAAATTCTTATTTATTATTATAATGTATAATGAATAATATTATATTGAATAATGAAAAGTCGTCTCCTTGAATCGTTAAATATCCCTTTCCATTATTCCAACCAAATCCATTCTAAAGATTAGAAAACAACAAAAAAAGTAAGTGGACCTAACCTATTGAATCATGACTATATCCACTATTCTGATATTCAAATTCGATAATTTGATAAAGATGAAATTGTAACAGTCAGTGGGTCTTTTTTTTTATTTCATTTTCTCATATTTCTTTTCTTTGGGCTCTGCAAGAATTTGTCGATATTACTGATTAAATATTCTTATTCATAGATGGGTTATAGGAATAAATTGATATTTCCTTCTTCTACAGAGAAAGGCTTCTTCCAAGTCACAACATACAAGCCGTTATTATTAAAATTGAATATCTTTTTTAATTCCAGAACCCAAGACAGGATAAATTTAGATAGATCTAAATTTTTATATCTATCTAAGATTTAGATAGATCTAATTTATCAGATCATGGATTCATGTACCAAATATTTCCATATCGATACATACGATATCTTTGTTCCGACAACGGAACGGGATAGAAAATGTATGCGAGAAAGAGACTTTCATTTACAGTTTTTATTCTTAAATAAGATACAATATTAAAAAAAAAGAATAGGAAATTCATTCTCCTTTTTCGTATTTTTCTAACAGATAAAGGTAAATATAAAAAAGATCTTCGAAGTGCGTTGCTTGCTTTGAACCGCGAAAAGATATACTTTCGAGTTTTATATTCATATGAAAGAAAAGGACATATAAGACAATAAAAGAGTTAAAGTATAACGTGATAAAATAT